AATATCATATCTTTCGTGACATAGAAATAGAAAAAATATATATATATGGAAATAAACTGCGTCCAATAGGATTTGAACCTATACCAAAGGTTTAGAAGACCTCTGTCCTATCCATTAGACAATGGACGCTTTTCACTCCAATTTTCATATTTCTTGTTCGGAAAAATAGTTGAAAGAATTCCAAGAATTTAGTATTCAAGTCAATGATGCATTACATTAATTCGATTCATTCAATTTTTTTATTTAATATTTTAATAATATTAATATTTCATTTTTAGAATATTAAAGATTATAACGATAAAGTAAAAGCGGGTAGCGGGAATCGAACCCGCATCGTTAGCTTGGAAGGCTAGGGGTTATAGTCGACGTTGATTCATCATTTTTAACGTCTCTAATTCAAAACTGAACGTGAAACTTTGGTTTCATTCAGCTCCTTTATGGAAGATGGATAAATTCCCAGATTCAGACATGAACGAAATAAAAAAATCCGACCCATAACGTCTATGTCAGCTTTTATGTCTAAATCTATTCAGAACAACCCGCTTTCTAGACGATCCCTATAGAAAGGAGGGGGTTTATATTCTAACAATCTTTCTAGTTACTTCGTTCTCTACTTCTATTTGAAAGAATCCTTAGGAAAAGTATTTTGTTTCCACCGAGCTAAAACAATTTATCGATGTCTTTAGTAAACCAAAGACATTGTTTAATAGCTGTTTTGCTTCAATTCCCCCTATCGAAATGAAAAATTGAAGATTTAGTTACGATTAGAAATACACTTTTTATCTTTATCCATGGGTCCTTTACTCATACTCATTCAATTGGAAGTATTTATCCAATAAAAAAAATTATGTTTCGTAATCTCATAATCCAATTTTTCAATTTAAAATTGATTCTTGGATACAAATCACGAGAATGTATATTCTTCCTCGAATTTTTCATTGAGAGGTAAAGGATTCAATCCTTTTAAGAACTAAAGTTTTTGTTCGGAATGAATATTAATCAAACCGAAAGACCCTTTAACTATATAAGGGGTTATAGAACGAATCACACTTTTACCACTAAACTATACCCGCTACAATCCGATTATTGTATATAAATGGACCTTTTGTCGACCCTAATCAAAACTAAAACAAAAGATCAGAAAAGAATCATGAAAACTAGAGCGTTTACCTTTTGTATCAGAGGACCTAATGAGATTAGGAAAAGGGGATTCATTTCACTTTAATAACAAAATAACTAAATAAAATAACTAAATAACAAGTGCTTTTTTGCCCGAGGTTTTGTCTCGAACTTAAGCCATAACACAAAAATGGGTTGTGGCAAGAAACGAGAGTTCCCTTTTTCTTATTTAAACCGGAATAAAAGGACTAACTAAGAAAGAAATGGCACTTTGATTCGATACCGTTTGATTATATATCATAGAAATTGAAAAGGTTCTTTTTGTTTATCGCAATAACAAGCAATTTTTTTTCTTTATTTATTTATTTTTTTCAAATTTAATAAATCTTTTGATTTATGATTTGTTGGAACAAAAGGGCGGGCCCGGCTAAGTACTGACCAGGCCGGGCCGTGGAACTAAAAAGCCCCTTCGGACGAAATCACGAAATCAAAAAATAAGAGTATATACTATGACGGGCGTTTTCAAGCCTTATTTTTTATAATGTAACATAGTATTATCCTTTTTCAATTGAGAGGAGAGATGGCTGAGTGGACTAAAGCGTCGGATTGCTAATCCGTTGTACGAGTTTTTCGTACCGAGGGTTCGAATCCCTCTCTTTCCGTTTTCATTGATGACTTGGCATTTTCTTTCGAATTTATCGCGAGCTCTTTTTTATTATATTATTTTTATTATATAGTTAAAAATTATATAGTTAAAGAAGTGGAATAGATAAAATCTTACTAATAACAGTTTAAAATCAAGCAAAGAAAACCTTATTTTTTATTCTTCACGTCCAGGATTACGTCCTGGATCATTAGACAGGAATCCGAAGATAAAGAGAGAAACAAAGAATATCACTACCGTGTAAACAAATAGTTTGAGAGTAAGCATTACACAATCTCCAAGATTTTTTTTTAGGAAAAAAGAGAATAGATTCTCCACTTTTATACCACATACCCTACCCTTTTTTATTTTGACACCAAGAAATAAAGTGGGGTGATCCGGATTTGTCGCGGTTGTACAAGAATTTCAATATTTGAATTGAGAGTGTAAGACGTATCTGATCTTATCAATTCCACGAATTTTTTTCGAATAAATCATGAATTTGTCTGGGACTTTATTAAAAATATCATCGAAAACTTACAGCAGCTTGCCAAACAAAGGCTAAGAGAAAAAAGAACAGGGGTATTACTGGCATAACATCTACAATTGGATTCAAAAAAGCGTAGGCTTCGGGCAATTTGGCGACGAAAAAACTACTGGAATAAAGAGCAGAATTAAGGTAGATACAGATCAAACTTAAAATATTAAGCATAACAAACATTTTGTTTTTGGGGATAATTGTATTTATTTTGATTGAGTTATTAATAAATTGAATCGAGTTTTTTATTATTATATTTTATTATTATAAATAGGGTATTATTGATAGACGAAAAAAAAAATGAATAAAAATAAATAAGATAGACCAAAAAACTTTCTTTGATTTGAACTCACCCAATCAAAAATCCTTCTATATCTCAAATCAAAAGAGAATAGAATAAATCATACTTTCGTACAATATCTTAATTGAATTATATGTAATGATCAATAAATTCAGTTTAATTCTATGTCTACATGTATAGTCTACATGTATAAAAATTCTAGTAATTCATTTTCGAAATAATAGATATTTAGACTGGAGTTGACGAATAACCCGTACCAATATTAGTGTTTATTAGTGTCGAATAGAAATAAATGGGGCGTGGCCAAGTGGTAAGGCAACGGGTTTTGGTCCCGCTACTCGGAGGTTCGAATCCTTCCGTCCCAGAGCATACCCCGTCTATATATATTATTATATAATGTGATCATTATATTAACATTCTATTAATATAATATATTTCTAATTTTTTTTTTGATATATATAAAATATATCATAATAAAATATATATAAAAGATTGCCTTTTCGAACAGCCTTCTGTATTAAGAGTAGAATATTGGTATAGAATGTGATTATTATTTTTTTTTTTTCATAATCCGCGGAATCATATCTTTTTCACAAATTTAATTGAGTTCAAATAACACGCAAACGATTTTACAGTATAAATATGAAAAAATAACAACATAAAATTTCTCCCTTACATCAGTGTTTTTTTATCTATCTTTTTTTAATCACAGATGGTTTAATCCAATATGAATTTCTCTCTCTCTTACTGATGATAAAAAACGAAAGGTCCTTGCTGTAAAACTTTATGTTATGCAAAATGCAAATAATTATATCGGATAGGAGATTTTTCAATCAATTCAATCTTTGTAACGAACTCCTATGAGTTCTTGGTACTTGAAGAAGTGTGAAATTGTTGAATTTATGCTACCACTATTATGTTACTTGAAGATACAGATTCAAAATAACTTGTTTCTTCGTATTATATTTATTTATTCGTGTTATATTAGTTAGAATTTAGTTAACTAATTTGATTTTTACAATAATCGAAAAATATTCTCAAATTTAGAATAATATAAATAAGAAAATAGAAATAATAAAAAAAAAATTATTTTTATAGAATTTCCAATATTAAATTCTATTAATCTCTATCCGAACTAATGATTATTCATGATTCCATAATTGAATCAATTACATATGGGTTCCAAACTGAAGGAATGTTATGGTAAAACTTCGTTTAAAACGATGTGGTAGAAAGCAACGTGCGACTTGAAGGACATGATCCGCTGTGGAGTCTTACATCCACCATTTTTTTATATATTATATAGGAATGAAAGTGCTCTTGGCTCGACATCATTTGTTCTGTTCCGCTGTAACTCTCTTTTTTGGGGGGGTATGATATAATATAATTATAATATAGTATAGGATGGAGCTCGAGTAGAAAGTATTGATTTATTTTTCAGGGGCAAGAATCTAGGGTTAGTATCAATCAATAAATTGGAACAGCTTCGTAAGTATATTTTCGATACATAAACTTAAAGGGTCCTATTCGAGAAACTTTCCAATTCAAAAGGAAAGTTTGTTGAAATTGGTAAAACTCTTTCGATCAAATCACAAGGAAAGTGTATTACGCAGGAATCAAACATTCGTATGATTCTTTGACAGAAAGAAATCACAAAAAATGGTATGTTGCTGCCGTTTTGAAAGGATTTAAAGATCACCGAAGTAATGTCTAAACCCAATGATTCAAGGCAAAGATCCTGGAACAAGGAAATACCATTTTCAATTGTCTTAACAACTAGATCAGAAAAGAATCAAAATGGATTCTAAAGAAGACAGACAATTAAAGGGTTAGAGACCGCTCAATAGATGAAATATCTAAAAGGTTTCTCTTTTGAGTTATTTCAGAGTTATCCAACTTGAGTTATGAGGGTGCAAATACGACTAATTTTCTTTTTTGTTGGGTAAGAATAAGAAAAAAAGTACTAAAATCAATAGTCTAATTAATTTGATGATTTTATTTTATGGATATATATTTGATATTGTAATTCTATACATAGACATAATTTCTAATTTTCTCGAGCCGTACGAGGGGAAAACTTCTTATACGTTTCTAGGGGGGGTATTCTTCATCTATCCCAATGAGCCATTTATCGAATCGTTGCAATTGATGTTCGATCCCGACGAGAGGGAAGAGATCTTCGGAAAGTGGGTTTTTATGATCCGATAAAGAATCAAATCTATTTAAATGTTCCTGCTATTCTATACTTCCTTGAAAAAGGCGCTCAACCTACAGGAACTGTTCATGATATTTCAAAAAAGGCGGGGGTTTTTACGGAACTTCGCCTTAATCAACAAACAAAATTCAATTAATAAAATAAATATAGAAAAAAAGATCAAGTGAATAAATAAGAAATGACGTAGAAGTAACGGGGTCTATAGACATAAAAATTTGACATTACCCCCGTTTTCGTTGGAACTCTATGAACAAAAAAAAACAAAGGACTAAATCTGCTTATTTTAGTTATTGAATAAACCTCATTTTTTTTTCTACTTCTCCCCCGTCTTCCTTAATTTAGTCTTCCACCTATATTATATAGTGCCAATCCAACACAAGTCCTTCGTTTTTTTTATATTTCAATTTAAATAATTTGAATTTGATTCATTTTAATTGATTGAAATCGGAATTGTTAGTTCGATTTAGAATTTGTTTTCTCTTTTGTATACGTATGCTTTTCTCAATATTCATATTGACAACAGTGTATCAAATAAATATAATCCGATCGTGGATAAATGGATCTATTTATCCCTGTTCCATAGATTTTATTTCATTCAAATAATAGGCTCTTATATTTTCTGTCATACAAGAAGTCTTTTTTGATTAAGATTTTAATCAATTAAACTCGATATATACTAATTAATGGATAATATAAGAGAAGAGAGACAAGAGGCGGTCTATAAATATTTGAAAATCTTTGATTTTATCCTTATTTTATCTTTTATTTGAGAATTTTTTGTATTTTCGTCGGATTTGTTCATTTTTATTATGTTCAGTTAGAGTTTTTTTTTTTCATTTTTTTTTTTAATGGTTTGATTGTGTTGTACCATTCAATTTCGTTATTTATTGGGATTCTGATTGTATCTACACATTCTAATTTGTTTATTTGGGTTGCTAACTCAACGGTAGAGTACTCGGCTTTTAAGTGCGGCTAGCATCTTTTACACATTTGTATGAAGCAACAGATTCGTCCATACCATCGGTAGAGTTTGTAAGACCACGACTGATCCTGAAAGGAATGAATGGAAAAAGCAGCATGTCGTAGGATAATTCTAAGAATATTTCATTCTTACTGAATAGGTCCAAAATCTTATTTCAATTGTTTAAATTCAATTTTTAAAAAAGAATTTTTGGGGGGGGTCGAATGAATAAATGGGTAGAGCCTTACTAGAGGTTCCAATTCTAGGGAAATAAAAAGTAACGAGCTTCTGTTCTTCATTTTTGAATGATTACCCCATCTAATTAGACGTTAAAAATATATTAGTGCTTGATGCGGGAAAAGCTTTTCCGATGAGTGGATTAGAAATTTCTTATGAGTCCTAACTATTAGCTATTCCCCCTTTATGGGGTAGAGATAAATGTGTAGAAGAAGGCAGTATATTGATAAAGAGATTTTTTTTTTCAAAATCAAAAGAGCGATTGGATTGATAAAATAAAGGGCTTCTAACTATCTTGTTATCCTATAAATGAACATAAATCTATTATATGGAAAGGGAGGGTCTGGAGAGTCCGTTGATGAGTTTGACTTGTTTCCGAGGTATCTAATTTTTTCTTACTATAATATAAATACCTTGTTTTGACTGTATCGTACTATGTATCATTTGATAACCCAATAAATCACCTATTTCTTTTCTGATTCAAATTGAATTTTAAATGGAAGAATTTCAAGGATATTTAGAATTATATAGATCTCAGCAACATGACTTCCTATACCCACTTATCTTTCGGGAGTATATTTATGCACTTGCTCATGATCGTGGTTTAAATAGATCCGTTTTGTTGGATAATGTAGGTTATGACAAGAAATCTAGTTTACTAATTATAAAACGTTTAATTAGTCGAATGTATCAACAGAATCATTTTATTATTTCCGTTAATGATTCGAATCAAAATAAATTTTTTGGGTACAACAAAAATTTGTATTCTCAAATGATATCGGAGGGATTTGCAGTCATTGTGGAAATTCCGTTTTCCCTACGATTAGTATCTTCCTTAGAGGAGACAGAAACCGTAAAATCTTATAATTTACGATCAATTCATTCAATATTTCCTTTTTTCGAGGACAAATTTCCACATTTAAATTATGCATCAGATGTACTAATACCCTACCCCATTCATCTGGAAATCTTGGTTCAAACCCTTCGCTACTGCGTGAAAGATCCCTCTTCTTTGCATTTATTACGGCTCTTTCTTCACGAGTATTATAATTGGAATACTCTTATTACTCCAAAAAAATCCATTTTTGCAAAAAGTAATCAAAGATTATTCTTGCTCCTATATAATTCTTATGTATGTGAATACGAATCCATTTTACTTTTTCTCCGTAACCAATCTAATCATTTACGATTAACCTCTTCTGGGATTCTTTTTGAGCGAATACGTTTTTATGAAAAAATAAAATATCCTGTCGAAGAAGTCTTTGCTAACGATTTTCCGGCCACCTTATGGTTCTTCAAGGATCCTTTTATACAGTATGTTAGATATCAAGGAAAATCGATTCTGGCATCAAAAGATACTCCTCTTCTGATGAATAAGTGGAAATATTATCTTGTCCATTTTTGGCAATGTCATTTTTATGTATGGTCTCAACCAGGAAGAATCCATATAAACCAATTATCCAAGCATTCTTTTGATTTTTTGGGT